ATGATTTGGTCTGATCATAGAAAAGATTCTCCTAAAGCGAACCAGCCTATCCTCTGTAGGGGGACCTACGCGGTGGTTGGAACAGAGACACATTTGGTTGTGAATTCCAATGTGGCGGATAAAATCATATATCTGCACGGCCCAATCAATAGTTCAAGTCACACACTCCCATAATCCATCTTCTCTTCGGAGAATGTACTTCAACTATTCGTATCAAATAAAGAATACAATACTTCGTAGTTAGTTGAAGAGAAATATCCAAAAAGATGTCTTATTCTTTTCAAGAATCCATATTTGTAGCAATAAAACACTATTGTTCCTCCCCGAAATTATATATGATCGATTACAAATATCTATGATCTGTCTTCTCTATAAAGGACCTGAAATACCTTGCTTACGTATCATTGGAAAATGCATTAACATAAATACGGCAGTAAGAAGAGGTAATACAAAAGTGTGTAAACTATAAAAACGGGTCAAAGTAGATTGACCCACACTAGCACTTCCACGCAATAACTCTACTAAAGGTGATCCTATTACGGGAATAGCTTCAGGTACGCCTGTCACGATTTTTACTGCCCAATAACCGATTTGGTCCCGGGGTAAGGAATAACCAGTTACACCAAACGATGCAGTCAATACAGCCAGAACCACACCCGTAACCCAAGTCAATTCGCGAGGTTTTTTAAATCCGCCCGTGAGATACACACGAAATACGTGTAGGATCATCATTAGGACCATCATACTTGCTGACCATCGATGAACTGATCGGATTAACCAACCAAAGTTGGCTTCAGTCATTATGTATTGAACAGAGGCAAAAGCCTCCGTAACGGTCGGACGATAGTAAAAAGTCATAGCAAAACCCGTAGCTACTTGTACTAAAAAACAAGTAAGTGTGATCCCTCCTAGACAATAAAATATATTGACATGAGGAGGAACATATTTACTAGTTATATCATCTGCAATCGCCTGAATCTCGAGACGCTCCTCGAACCAATCATATACTTTATTGAGATAGGTAAACCAAGGGGACTCCCCCTCTGAGAACCGTAAATGAGAATTTCATCTCGTACGGCTCAAGCAGAAACACCCAAATACTGATTACAATGGATATGTAATAGAAAATTTGATCTTATTTATCCACTTGATTCAATCGTCTCTGAAGATACGAAGGAACCAAAATCCGAACTCTCTTCTTTGTTGTGATGAGAATGCCAAAATATCAAGTTAGCTCGTCTGTCTTTATGTTGATCGTTACAGGCCTCTTGAATCTTCTATTCCCCTATTTATTTGTTATTTGATTTGTTGTTTTTGTTTGTGCGTAATGCAGATTGACTATTGTTTACTGTTTTTTTTTTTGATAGGAATTCTCTTGTTGAGACCCTATGAATCGATTGAAACCTCAGATTCATACTAGAACCACGATGATTCAATAAAACCCAAAAACTAAGACCAAGGGTTCTATGAGTAAGAACTATTTGATCATCACTTATTCATAGATGTAATGACTAAAAATTCAGAGAAAGATTTGTCCTTCGGTCAAAATAAGCATGATTCTAAAGGAAGAAAAATCGTTCAATTTCTCACTCTTTGTTTGAAAATTTTTTGAAGTCCAGTCACGAGGTCTGAATAGTAGGTATGAATCATAGTTCAAATATTTCTTGATCTATTCCATATATTCCGTGCTCCAGATACTAGGATGAATATCCGACGAGGCAGAACCATCTCTGTCGAGATGACAGACCCATTCTCTGTACTATCAATAGGATCAATTATAACAAGTCGCACACTCATATTCCGGAAATACCGAAACAACGGAATTCCACGGTCAAACTACCAGAATGGACTATAAATCTGAGTCCTAAGTGATTCATTTTTGATTGAAAAGCTAGGGCTTCTGGTTCTTATGGACCTAATTCATTGAAATTCCATCCAGTAAAACGGAAGAATTATAAATCTCTAAAATAATAGATAGGAATATCGCAAATAGAGCCATTGCGACACCCATAAATGGGGTGGTTCCCCATCCAGGAGCCACTTTACCATATTCTGAATTCAATGGTTTCAATAAATCCCCTGTAATAGTTCGTCTTGGCCCAGATCTAGCACTACCCTCAACGGTTTGTGTAGCCATAAATACTATTGCATTGGTTGAGATCTGTTGACTTTGTATACTATTCCGTTGTAAATAAACGATCTTATCGTAGCATAGATCCATCGTGGTCTTGAAATTCTCTAATAATGGAAACAGCAACCTTAGTCGCCATCTCCATATCTGGTTCACTTGTAAGCTTTACAGGGTACGCCTTATATACCGCTTTTGGGCAACCCTCTCAACAACTAAGAGATCCATTCGAGGAACACGGAGACTAATTGAAGTAATGAGTCCCCCATATGGGGGACTCATTACTTCAATTAAGATAATGAAAAATCATTTCATTTTTTTAGTCGGGACCTTAGGCGGTTCTCGAAAAAATATAGCGAAAAAGATTATCCCTAAAGTCGAGACTAAGAGGAATGTATAAACCAATGCTTCCATAGATTCGATCGTTGTTTACAATTATAGCTTCCACACCTGTTCATTTAGGATTATTTCCCAGATAAAGAAAGGACAAGAGCAAAGAAAGGCGATGATTCAAATCAATATTTCTACGGTACCTTATGTCAAATCAAAAAAATCAAATATAGAGGCGAAAGATACCGGAGCAATGTTGTATCAGACTACCTGTCTCCTTGTAGTTGGATCTCCAAGTTTTTGGAATGCTCCAAATTCCACTTGAGCATCCAAATCTGGGTCAATCCCAGCAAAAACATCTCTGAACAAGGTTCGAGCGCCATGCCAAATGTGTCCGAAAAAGAAGAGCAAAGCAAACGTAGCATGTCCAAAAGTGAACCAACCCCTTGGACTGCTCCGAAAAACACCATCGGATTTCAAAGTAGCACGATCTAATTCAAAAATTTCACCCAATTGGGCACGTCTAGCATATTTTTTCACAGTAGCAGGATCGCTATAGCTGACTCCATTGAGTTCGCCACCATAGAACTCAACAGTTACACCCACTTGTTCGACACTATACTTCGATTCTGCCCTTCTAAAAGGAACATCGGCTCTCACAATTCCGTCTCCGTCCACCAAAACTACAGGAAATGTTTCAAAAAAAGTAGGCATACGGCGTACAAAAAGTTCATGCCCTTCTTTATCTCTAAAGATAGGGTGTCCTAACCATCCAACAGCTATCCCATCCCCGTTGTCCATTGAGCCTGCCCGGAATAATCCACCTTTCGCCGGATTATTACCGATGTAATCATAAAAAGCTAATTTTTCGGGAATTTTAGACCAAGCTTCCGATAAACTCAGATTTTCGGCTAGACTGGCGCCAACTCTTCGATATATTTCTTGCTGGAAGTATCCCTGATCCCACTGATAACGAGTGGGACCAAATAATTCGATCGGGGTAGTTGCTGAACCATACCACATAGTTCCAGCAACAACGAAAGCTGCAAAAAAGACAGCAGCGATACTACTGGAAAGGACAGTTTCAATATTGCCCATACGTAATCCTTTGTATAGACGTTGGGGTGGGCGGACACTAAGATGGAATAGACCTGCTAATATACCCAATGTACCTGCTGCAATATGATGAGAGGCTATTCCTCCCGGAACAAAGGGATCAAAACCTTCCGCACCCCACGCTGGATTTACAGATTGTACTTTTCCGGTTAGGCCATAAGGATCGGATACCCATATTCCAGGACCATACAAGCCTGTTACATGAAATGCGCCAAACCCAAAGCAAGCCACCCCTGAGAGAAATAAATGAATTCCAAAAATCTTGGGCAAATCCAAAGAGGGTTTTCCCGTACGTTCATCACAGAATATTTCTAGGTCCCAATACACCCAATGCCAGATAGCTGCTAAGAAGCACAAGCCAGAAAACACAATATGTGCCCCGGCCACACCTTCGTAACTCCAAATACCCGGATTCGTTATAGTTCCTCCTGTAATACTCCAACCGCCCCATGAATTGTTTATTCCTAAACGAGTCATGAAGGGTATAACGAACATACCCTGTCTCCACATTGGATCAAGAACGGGGTCAGAAGGATCAAAAACTGCTAATTCGTATAGAGCCATCGAACCGGCCCAACCGGAAACTAGAGCTGTATGCATTATATGGACAGAAAGCAGCCGACCGGGATCATTCAATACGACGGTATGAACACGATACCAAGGCAAACCCATGGAAATACCCCTTTCTCAAAGAAAAAATAGATACTATGTAACTTTATCACATTGGAAATAACTATGCTATGGACCTCACCTTTTCATTGGATTATCTCGAAACAAGGGTTAATATTTATTCTGTTCCGTTAGTAATAATTGAACAATTCTGTTCGTAGGAACAAAGAGAAGCAGATCTATTCTATACCCAATAAGTACCAATACGCAATGGGGGGATTAATCCTACTTTTTGTGAGCGAATGTATAGATACTTGTTTCTCATTCGAACGATCCGTTCGTAAGAATTTTCCTTTATTCCGTCTTCCTCTATGAATCTTCCAATCTATCGATAAAATACGATAAACGACAATATTATGAAGACAATAAACCATTGTTTGTTACGTTTCCACATCAAAGTGAAATAGAATACTTCATTTTTCTTTCATTTAATGCCCATTGGTGTTCCAAAAGTACCTTTTCGGAGTCCTGGAGAGGAAGATGCAGTTTGGGTTGACGTATAGTGTGACTTGTCAGACATATTGGGTCATATGGGATTTCCCCGTTCTCTCCCCCGATCGAGATATCCTCTGTTTCGCCCAAGAAAGATTGATTGAACCATCAATAATTCGAAGCGTGAAGTGCAATTAGATCAATTTATTTGGTTGGAGGATCAATATTCTCAATTAAAAGAATTTATGGTTGGCTTGGACCAATAAAATGAAGTATACAGGCTCCGTTCAGAAAATACCAAGGTAATCCATGTATGATTACCACCCTATCAGAAATGATTCCTTTATACCATATGAGTGATCCCAAATTGCCAATTAATGGAATAATATGATGAATACATCGAATATTTTGTGGAAGGCATGAAAATGAAACAAATTGAAAAAAAAAAGAAGTCATAGCAAAAAGAAGTGGTACTGGGATCATTTGTCCTATATGTGCAAATCGAATTCGGGCAGATCTTTACCCGGAGTAGAGCATAAACCTAAAAGAGTGGAAGAGGCCCATTCGGGAACAAGAAAATTACATCGTGATTTAGATCTCGATGAAACAATACATCAATGAGGGGTTAGCTCGATAAGTTCAGTGAATTCTTTTTTGATTTTATAGGGAAGCAAGTCAAAACTCATGTTTCTTAAAAAATGGAAGAAAAAGCCCGCTACGAAAAAAGAAATAGGGCTGGAATCGACAATTTCTTTTTTTTTTTTTCTCAATTTTGATTTTTTGAACCGTATGCACCCAAAGGTGCGTGTACGGTTCCTAAGGAATAGAATTTTGTCCTAATCAACCGACTTCATCGAGAAAGATTACTTTTTTTAGGCCAAGAAGTTGATAGCGAGATCTCGAATCAACTTGTTGGTCTCATGGTATATCTCAGTATAGAGGATGATACCAGGGATCTGTATTTGTTTATAAATTCTCCCGGCGGATGGGTAATCCCAGGAATAGCTATTTATGATACTATGCAATTTGTGCCACCAGATGTGCATACAATATGCATGGGATTAGCCGCTTCAATGGGATCTTTCATCCTGGTTGGAGGAGAAATTACCAAACGTCTAGCATTCCCTCACGCTTGGCGCCAATGAGTTTTTTTATTTGAGAGAAAAAAAGACTATGCCTTCGTCATATGGAATATGAATAAAATCATAATAATATTAAGTAATAATAGCATGGCATTTCAAGTTCGATATGAGCAAACTATTCTTATTTTTTCATAATATGAGATTATGTATCGAGATAGTAGTATGAAAGAAAGGTTATTTCCGACTTGATCTTATGTATCGGGGTCCATTTCAGCGTCACAAACCTTTTTGCTTCCACATCAGAAGTCTCTTTCCAATATTTATGTTATGAAAGAGTGTGAAAATAAAAAAAAAAAAGATCATTTTTGACTTATTTTTATTTGATCGGATCAGAAAGAAACTTTGGGATTGCTGAATCACAGACGAGATAAATATATAAAGCAACGGAACCATCATAGTATTTTTTGATTACTCCGAAAGGAAGGATGGTAAATGGATCATTCAACGATCTGGGTCTGATAGATTCGACTTGTCTCTTTCTTCGATGAAAAAAGAGAAAAAAAATTCCATTACAGAGCCGTATGCACAAAAGATGCCTGTACGGTTGTTCAATTCTATCTTTTTCTCCCTGCTTGTTATTCTTTATCCCTTCCCTTCGCCCAATCATGCGAGATAGAGGAATCGTTCATTATGTTATATCATCAGGGTTATGATCCATCAACCTGCTAGTTCTTTTTATGAGGCACCCACAGGAGAATTTATCCTGGAAGCGGAAGAACTACTGAAACTCCGCGAAACCCTCACAAGGGTTTATGTACAAAGAACGGGCAACCCTTTATGGGTTGTATCCGAAGACATGGAAAGGGATGTTTTTATGTCAGCAACAGAAGCCCAAGATTATGGCATTGTTGATCTTGTAGCGATCGAAAATACCGGGGATTTCGCATAAATCTTTGATTCCATTTCGAATCATAATTTGAATGAACCCTTATTTGATCTTTTATCTTCTTACCTGGGTAAAATATGAAATGGAAGTAATTCATAATCATCCGGTTAGGATCGATCTAAACCAGCCCATTCTGTATATGATTCAGCATGCCAACTATTAAACAACTTATTAGAAACACAAGACAGCCAATCAGAAATGTCACGAAATCCCCCGCTCTTCGAGGATGTCCTCAGCGTCGAGGAACATGTACTAGGGTGTATGTGCGACTCGTTCAGATCATGAGCTAGAACAAATGAGACGATTTTTACAGTATCAATGACTCGTACCAATGAATAGAATGGAAGAACTCCATTCACTATCAAAAATAAAGATCTCTCATATACCTCTATTTGTATGGAATTTATGGTTTCCATTGGTGCAAATCCAATCACCTCGATTTGAGATGAAAAGCAATTCCCATTGGTAGCAAATGGTTATCCATTAAGCGGGGGAATGATATTTAAGAAGCAGAAAGATTATGCTCCTACTCTTGCAAGAACGGACTAACAGGGTCAGCTACCTATTCAACCTTCATAATTAAATGCCGTCACTGTATGGATAGATCCCATTGAAAAAAGACCTATTACTCGATAATTCATCGGTAGAGCCAAAGAGCGTGAACTGTACAAGTTACCAATAACATTGATTAAATGAGGAAAGGGGCTCCGGTGTATAGAGAGGACCTCGCCGTTTAAGAAGTAACCATAGAAACGATGGAAGCCACTATTTGTCCATTTACGATTTATTTTATACCTAATATCGGTACAATTTCTTTTTTTTTTTTTGAGGTGAAATGCCTGGAAGAAATAAAAAAATCGTGGTTGGGAAGGTTATAGTAGCAAAAGCCATTGGAATTTTGATTTTAATTTTATACATCGGAAGAATCCGTTTTGTTATTAATAAACCAGGAGAGGGGAAAAGAATGACTGAAAGAAAAGAAATCAATTAGTTATTCATCAAAGTTTCTTTTGATTCAATGACCAGAGTTAGACGAAGATATATAGCTCGGAGACGTAGAAAAAAAATTCGTTTATTTGCAGCAACCTTTCGAGGGGCTCATTCAAGACTTACTCGAACTACTACTCAACAGAAAATGAGAGCTTTGGTTTCCACTCATCGGGATAGAGGCAGGCGAAAGAGAAGTTTTCGTCGTTTGTGGATCACTCGGATAAATGCAGTAACTCGTGAGAATAGGGGATCCCATAGTTATAGTCGATTAATACTTGATCTGTACAAGAGGCAGTTGCTTCTTAATCGTAAAATACCTGCACAAATAGCCATATCAAATAGGAATTGTCTTGACACGATTTCCAATGCGATCATCAAATAAGGAGATTGGAAGGAATTCACTGGAATACTTTAAACGGAGTTCCCCGGAGAATGAACTCCGGGAGGGTATAGTATAAATTCGTATGATAAGATAAGTAGTAGGAATGAACGAACACGTTTCAATAAAAAAAAAAAGATTTATTCTTCCCCCATTCTTTTTTTTATTATTACATTACGGCGCGACAATCTCTCGGCTTTTTCGAAGAAAACTTCAATCTGAGTTCGAATTAGAGTTTTGATTCGATTGAGAGGAATAGGCTTATTTATTTCTGGTTCTAGGACCAGTAGTTCTAGGGATCGACCCGGTTCTCTCAAACTGTTTCTCATTATTAAGAAAAGGTAACGAAGATAAAATACGAGCTTGTTTTATAGCAATAGTAATTAATCGTTGTTGTTTCAAGGTTAATCTATTCACTCGTCTAGATAATATTTTTCCTTGTTCACTAATAAATTGATTAATTAAACTCATGTTTCTATAATCAATTCGATCCCCCGATCCAATTGGGGGCAAACGCCTATGAAAAGATCGCTTGGATTTATGAAAGGGCCGCTTGGATTTATCCATGGTTTATTTCTTATTTCTAAAATCCTATTTCTTCATTCATCTCGGATCCGACCAAAATAGGACTGGATTTGTATATATTATATATATATATGTAATTTCTTCCTCTTCCTTGGAAGAGTGGCACACGCGTTCCGTTCGATTTATTTCTTTATCTCCCCATGAATCGTATGTTTGTAACAATAAGGGCAGAATTTTTTCAAGTCCAATTGACTAGGTGTATTGTGTCGATTCTTTTGAGTAATATATCTGGAAATGCCCCGCGATTCTTTATTCAAACCATTTCGGACACAACTGGTACATTCCAAAATAACTACTACTCTGACATCTTTACCCTTAGCCATGAACCTCCTTTGGATTTTGAATTCACTCAATTCTTCTATTTTCGATTCGAACCGAAGCGAAGAAGAAAGGAATGAAAAATAAATAGACGAGAAGTTGCTAACTCGAAATCCAATTCAATTATGAAAGATTTCGTTGCAATCAATAGAGTAATCAAATTATTAAGTAATACAAATATTTCTAACTATCAATTATTCCCAATCCCAGTATTTAATTTAGTATCTTGTATGATCTTGAACAGCCTGCCCTCGACCCACATTTCCATTTCTGTTCTCCCTATATTAACCCGAACCCGAGTTTCGATGAGATTCAATCCACTTTTATTCTTTACTCTTTCTTTCCTATCCTAAAGAACTGAAAAAAGGGGGGGGGTTAGTCACAGAGAATTTATTGTATCTCTAATCTTCTTGATCCCTTCCCATGTCAATAACTAGAATGAAAAAAAGGGGAATGTCAACGCATCTGGGAATAAACGATTGATCTCTATCAATAGACCCGCCAAAGACCCGAACCATAGAGTAGTTAGCACAGGTGCCGTGGAGAGATATGTTTTTATATCTCGCATTGAAAATCCTCCTTCTTTTTCTTTAACTTTATTGACTTTATTGTATATTGTAATACATATATGATCAGATGCATATGTAGTTAAAGATCATTTGTACGGGGAATCTCTAACCAAAATGGATATATACAACGATCCGGTAGATGAAATCTACCTGTCCCTAAAACAGAAAAAGATGAACCCTCCTTCCTGAGCACTACTGATAAATATTCATTCCTTTATACGTTTATACGTTAGGTATGTATATAATTCTTTATGAGAATGAAACCAAAAAACCAAAAAGAAGAAATGGCAAAAGAAATTCTATTTAGATAGAGGAAATTATGATGTGGAAAACAAAACATGGATTCCCTACAATGGCACTGTACAACAAATGAAAGGGATGTAGCGCAGCTTGGTAGCGCGTTTGTTTTGGGTACAAAATGTCACGGGTTCAAATCCTGTCATCCCTACTTATCAC